CAGAAAAAGGAGAATTTCCTATTTTTTTCCTTTACCTTTAATTCAATACAATATTGAATAATAGGAGATTCAAAATGTGAGTCTCTTTCTCGTATACATTCTCCGTCACATTGTCGGAACAAAACTATTGGATGTGTCAATATGGAACTATTTAGTATCTAACTAATTATAAAATAAAGACATGATTTGGTAGATCTATAAATCTGATATTATGCAGATAGAAATTTATCTTGTTCTGGAATCAAAGGGAGATGTCTCTTATTTTGTGAAAATTTGTATCTATGTAGGAACGGAATAGCAATTTATTCCTGCGGAACATCTAAGAACAAGAAAAAAAATATTTTTAATCGGAAATAGCGACAAATTCTTGCGGAAGCCAAAGAAAGAAAATAAAAAAGACCCGCTGTTCCAATTTCATCTCTATTGAATTTGAATATCAGAGTAGTGGATATAGTCATGATTCAATGGGTCAAGTCCACTTACTTTTATTTTAGTGATTTCTAATCTTTAGAATGGATTTGATTGACATAATGTAAAGTAGGAATATTTGGTAATGAAAGATATGACTTATCATTATTCTCATTATGAATTCTCATTCTAATATAATGAACAAATGTTAAACTTTATAACTCTCCTATAACATAGTTCATTAGAATGATAACTTATTCTATACAGTTGCTTACCAAAAAGAGAAATAATATCTCTATTCTCCGCTCAAATATGAATACTAAGACTTGAGTTTTATGAAAAAACCGAAAGCCCCTTATCGGATTTGAACCGATGACTTACGCCTTACCATGGCGTTACTCTACCGCTGAGTTAAAAGGGCCGCTTTGATTAAATTCCGGAATGTGTGTGGATAAAATATATCCATGTACATTACATATTATATATGGATGGATAATAAGTACATGCAATAGCCTCATAGCGGCTGCTAGTGGCCCAAGAATTGTGATTTAACTAGTGAGTATAGGGTCAAAAAATGGGTTTATTGATATTACATTTGATAAATATGAATTGTTTCAAGACTGGGCCTCATTACTTTTTAATTGACTACCATCAGAAGTAAATTCACTTGATTGATTGATACATATAACAATCGGGATAGACCCATGATATTTCATCGAATCATGTGATGAAAAGATTCTACTTGTCTCCGGAACCGGAAAAAATAATTTTTGATAACTTGTTGATCCCCTCTTTCCAGATTTCTCGGTTGTTTGGTAATTTCCTGGTTTAGTTTAAGATAGAAATAGGCATATTCCATCTTAACAATGAATGAATCCATGACTGAAAGTGGAAGAAATTAAGTTTAATCCTTTATTCTAGCCGAAAACTATTGATTTTATAGAAATTTTTCATTATTTATTAAATAATGAAAATTGAATATTAATAGAAGAATGGCGATTCAAATGTATTTATATATTATATTTATAAATTATAAATGTATTTATATAATATTAATAATTATTATATATATATATAAATTATAAATATAATAAATCCAAAAATTCTATAGAATCATGAAGAGGGAAAAATCCGTCGGATCTAGTCATACCATTACATTATATTGACAATTTCAAAAAACTGTTCATACTATGTTCATGGTATGGTGGCGGTCGGGCAAGCATGCCCCCATCGTCTAGTGGTTCAGGACATCTCTCTTTCAAGGAGGCAGCGGGGATTCGAATTCCCCTGGGGGTAGGGTACTACGAAAGGAAGTTGATCATGGATTATCAATAGGTCGAAAATTGATTTATCCGGGGTCGATGCCCGAGCGGTTAATGGGGACGGACTGTAAATTCGTTGGCAATATGTCTACGCTGGTTCAAATCCAGCTCGGCCCAATAATTCGCTAATCCAAAATGAAATTATATAACCCGTTTGTTTTCCAGAAATGCCTGATACAGAAGAATAAGAACAATTGTGGAAGCATAAGAAAAATAAAACTTTCTGAGATATCCCTACTTTAGATTTTGGATTTTTTTGTTATAAATGTTATCAAAAATGCGGATCTTCTTAATTATCTAGATTACAGATTAGGATCTGTAAGTATAAAGTCTTAGGAAACGAGTAAATAAAAAAGACTCTTTTTTGATTTCATTGAAAGATGTATTTTCAATTGATTTGGCAATAAAAAAAGAATTACTATTAATTCATGTCACTCTTACTAAACCATAGGATATAATATCCATATATCACCCGCGCCTCGGTTATAACAGGGTAATTAACGGAGATCATACGAATAGATATTCTATACACCTAAATTTACTTGGGATTGTAGTTCAATTGGTCAGAGCACCGCCCTGTCAAGGCGGAAGCTGCGGGTTCGAGCCCCGTCAGTCCCGGCGGACCCCATAACTAAAATAATAAATGAATCTCTTCTTTTTATTTTCTAAACTAGATTAAAAGGGGGACAAAGAGCAGAATTTTATTCCCAACGCGGATCCTTATTTATTTTTCATTAAACCAATCTCCATTATTTGAACTAGTATTGATTGGTGGCAGAGAGACATCATATGTAATCTCAATTACTTTGACACAATTTATATCTTATATCATTGAAGAAAGTACATTTGATGGAATATTATATCTTGTAGAATCGGACTCATCTTTATCACACTTCTTTTGTCTTCCAAGACAATTAGAGCATGAAAAAAATGAAGTTTCGAACTTAACTCCGTCCTTATTTCCATTTAACTTCGATGGTTTTTGGGGGTTTGTAACCAATGGAAGTGGAAACGCGGTTAGATGATACTTCATTAGATGGTTGTACCCGAAGTAGGTTATAGCAAAGAATGGGAAAAAATTCAAAATACAGGAATTTCAGATTGGATTAGAAATAAAATTTTCGATTCGGTATGGATAAAGGATCTTCCTATGTTATACTATTCAATTCTCGACAATGAATCGCAGCTCCGATATTTTATTGTTATTCATTATATTGAGCCGATTTGATATCATCAAGATGTAATTCATCCCATTTGAATTTACGGGTGAAAGATTTCTTATCTCTATGGGGCTCTATGGGATGAAATCCCGAGTTATTGCGAAGTAAAAAAAAACGAAGAGATTATGGAAGTAAATATTCTTGCATTTATTGCTACTGCACTGTTCATTCTAATTCCTACTGCTTTTTTACTTATCATATATGTAAAAACAGTCAGTCAAAATAATTAATTTGAATGAAACTTGACTTCGTAGTTCTTATCAATGATTGAAGAAATGAAATCCAAATAAAGGATTCCAATTTTGCGTTTTAAATGAAATGATGGGGATGGGATCAGCAGTATTCTATGAGATCCGATAGTAATGGTAGAAAGAAATATATGACTCTTTCTACCATACTATTTATTATATTTTATTATATTAGTATTATTTAATATATATAAGGTGTACTCTATAAAGATAGAGACCTAAATATAGATCAATTTAAAAGCAAATATGTATATTCATCTATCATATATGTAGATATCAATTACATATATGTAATGCACATAGCATAGCACTTCAATTCTATTTATTTGCTTCATCTATTTGATTGGTTTTCAATCAATTTGAAAAAAAAAGGATCCTCTGTTCCTCATTGTCTATAGAGAATTCTGGTAAGAGCGGGTTCATCAAAATCGAAAGTTTCGGAAGAATTTTGTTGAAAGAAATTTCCTATCATCTGTATTTTTCTTAGTTTCTAATCTAAATACGAACACGAACATTGGATGGGAATCCGTCAACTATCTCTTTGACTTTGATTGATAGGGGTATTATTTATCTAATACATTACTCCTACATTACTCCACTGGAATTCAAGATGAATAATATTCATTTCATTATTTTATTATTTATTCGATAATAAAAAGTGCTAACTAAATTTCGTAGTATCCTTAGACTTAGAGTCCACTTCTTCCCCATACTACGAGTGAAAGGGAAAATGTAAAGACTACCATTAAAGCAGCCCAAGCGAGACTTACTATATCCATGTAAATTGTGTCCCCTACCTCTATGAATATGAAGGAATTATTCCATTATTGCTCACTCATAATAGTGGAATCAATGGTGCAGAGTCAAAAAAAAAGGGGGGGTTCGGTTCTGGACCAACACTATTGATGAACTAATCCAATAAATCCACTTACAACAAGTTCTTATAGGATTTCTCGTAGAATCTAGAAACATTAAGTCCAAGAAAAATAACAACAAGAAGTGACACTCTTAGAAGAGTCAAGGGAATGTTATTAATCGAACATGTAGGATAATCCAACCTAGTGTTTCTTTTTTTGTCCTTTATAAGTAAAAGGCCTCTTAATATGGAAGTAAGACAAGATAAGATTGCTATCCATCACATAACTCGATTTCCCATTTGATCGAATCCTTACCCTCTCCTGATTGTTTCTTTGAAACAATCATAAAACAGCCCATTCTTTACTAGGGTTACCAAAAATAAAATCTTTCTTTTTGCACCTTTTAAATTTTAAAATAAAAAAAATTAGGATAAATATATAAAAAAAGCTACAATTTAATATTGATTGAATGCTTGAGCATTCAGAGACTCTCGTGAATCTGTATACAAAGTATCTTCCACCCAATTACTAACCAATTAGATTCCCCCTCCGGCTATCCAATCCAATTCCTAATTCAAAGCATAATTAGTGGACACTACATTAGTAGTGGAAGGGTTATCAAGACTTACCGATTCCCTTCCACTACTCTAATCTTTCTTTTGTTGATCAGGCGACACCCGGATTTGAACTGGGGAAAAAGGATTTGCAGTCCCCCGCCTTACCACTCGGCCATGCCGCCAAAACGATACAAAATAGATGAAAATCTACCCCTTATTCTTATATTTAATTTATACTTACATCTTGAATTTTTTTTTATAAAAAAAATTCAAGATAAATTGGAACCATTAACTATTGAACTATCGGCTGTGAATTCCTGAATGATTCTTGGTTTTGAATCTAAAATTGGGTTTATTTCCATAATTACATAAGAAAAAAAAAATGGAT